CCTACAATATAACCGTTATGAGCGGTACGTTTCAACCAATTAAACTATAAGCCCCTGCGGATCTCTACATGCAATTCGCCCACTTCGGGAAGAGCGGACGGAAGGAAAGAGGAGGCCTTTGCTCTATCTGCTTCTTCCTCTTCCCGGGAATGAACAATTGGATAAAAAAAACGGATTTTCTTAGTTTATAGATATAATTATATAATTATATATCTATTATATAATTATATATCTATTATTTTATATAAAATAAATTTTTTAAGCAAGCGGCCCCTTCGCGACTCAAACGGGCGGGGGCGCTTTGTTTGCTTGCAATGCCTGCAGTTCGCCTTTAGTTAGAAGTATAAGTAGAGGGCACCCTTTGCCCCACACTTCAGAAAAGGTAAAAAAGTATGGATTAAGTAAGAAAAAGTACATAACATAAGGAGTGAGAAAGAAAAACTTGGTTACGGGAACCGAAGGTTAGGCCGACTACTTACTTTAGTATAGCTACACCTAAAAAAGTTTATTCCTACCCCCTTTTCTTCCCCTTTCTGTCAATGTTGCCAATTCTCAGAATACTTATAATGTACCCTCGCGCATACAATTGCCCAACAACTTTCTTCCTCCGACTTCTTTAGCCACTTCCGCATCTGTCGTCTTCGGGATCGGGAGAGCTTGCTTCGTGGCGGAGCATTTAGCAATTCCAGCAGCCTGGTGAGGGCTGGCTGTCTGGGGACAGGTTAAGGCTGGGCCTGCTGGGCTTGCTTCTCATGAGATTGGGTGAGGGAATCGGAAAGGGGCTCATAAACCGGGCGGGCGGGCTTTTGGGCACACGGAAAGGGGGAAGTGGATGGAGGGTGCTTCTCAGCTAGAGTTGGGGGTGGGGTCGCTATAGTGGCTAGGGCGAGTCTTCCTACACGGCGCCCGGCTCTAGACTAGACGAAGCTGCAGCCTACCCTCGAAGCTCTTCATAGTCAGGCGGGGTAGACAATCTTCTTTCAAAAAGAGACAGACCAGAGATGACAGAGGAAGGTATTCGGTTCAAAAAAGATACGGCAGTCAAAACTGCTTCTGTCCCTAGTTTTTTTGGGCTGAAGCTGAGAGCAAGAGAGAGCAAGTTGTCTCCAATATATGTATATGGCGATGTTTCCGCTCGGCAACTCCATTCTGCTGAGGAGTGCGGGGGCAGGATCGTTGGGAAAGCGCTTTGTAAGTGAAGTGAGTTGAAGCAAGCAGAGTTCAGAAGGCAGCGGAGATATACCCCCAAGGAAAACCCTTTTTTTTAGTAAATTTTTTCATTGTTCTGTCAAAAATAACATATACGGATGATCCTCCTTTCGATAACAGAGGGGCAGGATGGACTTCGGACACAAGATCAAAAGGAGAAGTAGAAAGAGCTTCTTAAATAAAGGAAGGGCCGAGCCTTTTCCCCGTTTGCAACCCATATAAGTAGAAATCTCAATGTTAGGTACAGACCCCAACATTCCAGTAGAAAAAAAAATATCTAAGCCTTGGGCTGCAGACATGTCCTAATCTACGATGCCACAACAAAAAAGGGGGAGGGAACAACACCAGACACAGCGGAAAAGGCAAAAGACTGAGGTAAACGAAGTTTCTCCAAAAAAGAGAGCTTGCCAACTCTATGGTCCTTCCCAATCCCCTTAAGGGCCTATCGCATGATCCTGTTCAAGACAGGAGGTAGGAGAGAAGTGAATATAAGCATTTTTTTTTTCAAGCCGGAAAGAAGATTCGCTGAGAGAGCGGGAAAATGAAAAAGAGCAGAACATATTCGATGATAACGAGAGAGAGTACCAAGACTGGCTAGAGGGAATTGTTCGGAGTTTTCAGTTTAAACAAAAAGGAACTAAGATGGAGAACGAAGAGAAGAAAGAAGTGAAGAATCACCTGTAATATTCTTCGATGCACCCGAAGAAAGTAAGCAGCCCCCTATGTTGTAAGCGTAAGGGGGATCAAATACCTGTAACAGAGGAGGAAGAGATATGACAAGACGGATTCAACCTCTGAATCTGCTTCCGCTGTCGTGGGGTAAAACTATCTGTGTCGGGTGTGGGAGTGCTCCTAAGATCATAGAAGTAATGCTGCAGAGGCCCTATGGAGTAAGGGGATTAGGAAGTCTCCGATTCAGTAGGCGTCTCTGGGGGAGCAGCAAGATGAGCTGTGTCTGACTGTCGGCGAGAATTTGCATTCTGCCGCTTACGAGAGTCTGCAATCATGTGACCCCGCTTCTTGCAATAGTGGCGATCTTGGACATGTCTCGTTGGCCTGATGCACCAGCGGAGCTTCCAGATTGAAGATTCTGACCATAGGGTCGATGTCCCGAAGCATGTTCAGCCGCAAGAACCTGATCTGAAGCACCCTGAGTAATATAAGATCGACCCCCAGCACCCAACCTAAGTAAAGGGGCTCAAGTCGAGTCTCCTCGGATCTCACATCAGCAACTGCTCTCTCAATGTCTGGTAGAGGAACTCGATGTTGAATTGAGGATCTAACATTCTCGAACTCAGGCCTCAAGCCCATCAAAAACTTAGAGAGCCCCTTTATACTCTATAAGGCTATTCTATGTTATATGAAAGTATTCCCGACAAGAACCCTTCGAATCGGTGCCCCTATCTTCTTTGAAAGGGGTCCCTCATGTTCAGCTGGTCCCATAGAAGCCAAAGCCTTCGGTAATAATAAATAGTATAGCACACTTCTTTCTTTATTTTACCCATAAGCTAAGGCATGTTCTTCATGTTGCAACTGATAGAAGGGTGGAGAATCATCCTGATAATTAAGATTACTTATGTAATCCAAAAAATATTTAGCAGTCGCAAAAGAGGCGACGGTGTATATGGGGCTCAAAGGAAGTACACAAGTCATCCCGTTTGAAGCTAAGCACTTTTCATCTTTTGTAGGAAAATCCCCTTCTCTAGTCTTGGGAAATTGAAGCGACCCATCCACATAAGCACAAGATTCTTTTTTCCCGAGCAAATCATTCTTCATCGCATAAGCCCATGACAAGTAATTTCCGGATGCTTCTTTCGGAAGAGCACGGGAAAAGCCTATGGAATCCATTGTACTAAGACCCGAAAGATCATCCAAGGACTGAAAGACTCAAAACTAGTCAAGAAGGCTTAACTCAAGCAATCACCCAAGAGAAGAAAGGATTTTCGCTTGCCGGATTCGTAAAAGAAAGAAGAAGAAGCCGGGTCTTCTTTTTAGGGAAATATAAGGGCTTAAATTAAAGAGCTAGGGTGGCGGCAAGAGTTTCTCACAAACTCGAGTTCAAGACCTCCGATTCTAATCCGATCGACTAGATCCGGTCACATGATCAAAGAACTATTCATGAAGAAGAAGAAGTTCCAGCCAATTTTTTTTTTATAAGGAAGCGCTTGATCCGGGCCTTATTTTAATTTTAAAGGGCTTCGAAATAAAAGGAAGATCCTGGGATCAAAGCGGACGTTCTCGATTTCCATGGCCGATTGCATCCCGAGGACTTTCTTGATTGGCTAAGTAGCGCGGAGAAGTTCTTTGATTGGAAAGAACTATCCAAGGTGGTGTGCGAAGGTTAAATTCCTGAGCACGGGTCATGCCTCAATTTGGTGGGATCAAGTCCAAGCAAGGCGTGAGCAGAAAGGCAAAGGGAAGTACATGAGACAATATGCGATCGAGGTTGCGGGAGAAATTTCTACCCTCCGATTAGGCCCAAAGCTTGTTCCAAAGGTTCCACTTCGCTTTAAAGGATAGGGGGGAGAGAAGCATACTAGAAAGCCCCTACTCCTATAACAACTTGCGGAGTTCTGCCAATTGTTTATTCGCAACGGCTTGAACGAATCCGACGAAGAATCCCTTGCTTGATAGGGCTTGAGGTTAGAAATCCAAGATGAAATCTCGATGCATCAGATGCGGAAAGTGGCCTATCAACTAGCTCTAAAGGCCGAGGAAAGGCTAAAGAGAAGGACCACAAGGAGGCACCGAAGGTGATAGGGGATCGACCTCTACCATCGCGCGAGGAAAGAGGCCCCTTTTCCCTTCCCTCAATATATATGGCGCGCTTCACTAATATAATGCTCAAGTAAAGGCTCCATCCTACTCGTTGCCCAGAGCCTTTACTTGAGCATTGTACAAGTGCTTAAGGCTCCTTCGGGCCATGACAACAAACAACTTTTATATAAGGCAGGGCTTGGAAGCAAGCTACCAGCGCCTATCGGCGAGAACTAGGCTTGGTTAGTAGTGCCCGCCCATTCTGTCTCGTCCGCCTGCCGGCCCATGAATTCTTCAGATCGGGCCGGCAGGCGGGGCGGACGGGGACCGTCGAAGAAGTGCCTCGACGCGCCGCAGCCACTACTTTGACTCCTTTTATGCAATTATGAACTCCGCGGAACTTTCTCAATTCCAACGCAACTTATCCTTTTTGAGCTGACGTAACAAACTACGCGAGCCTCCCGACGAAGCCAACATAAATCCTATCCGAATAAAAAAAATAAAAGGCAGTTCCATTATGGTGGTATACCAGCCGCCTGCTCTGGAACTTCCAGTTCCAATCGAAGCATATAGATCCGTAAATGGATTTGTATGTATAGCCACTTCAGTCGTGCTCGTCGTTTCTCGAAAGTATCTTTTTTCTGGGAACATGGTCAACCAGACATTATTATGTTCGCGACTCTTCATCCACCGATGAAGAAAATGCTCCAGTTTTCCGTTCTTATATGAGGCCGGAAGGTTTATTAGCAACAGGCCAGCGCGAAGTGATTCATCATACTCAAACATGAGCCGATCGTTCGTTAGGGACGGTTTATAGATCATCAAATTTCCACAAATGGAATGAGAAGTGGGCCCATGTAAATGATCGAGACCTCGCAAACAACACCGCTCCTTCCCCATATGGAGTTCGGAACCCAAAGGCAATCGTTGAGTGAACTGTATCTTCTTTGTGTTAGTTGACCTAAGCCGCACCATTACTGCTGGGGTAGGGCTCGGCCTCCGAACCGTACGTGGGACGAGTTTCTGCCTCATAC